GCTATCCTTCTTCTGACACAGCAACGAAATTTGATTTTAATCAGTATCGAAAGTGAGTGCTAAATAATTCCCCTTTTTGCTTTACATATCTTCTTTATTGATATCAAACGACGCTCTGTTCAATAGAAAAATTCGTCCAATGCAAGAGATTATCATATTCCCGCGGATGCGAGATCTAGAAATTTACCCTTCAGAGCTGTAGAAGCAATTTTTTGTTGGAATCTTTGTTTTTTTTTTTTTATTTATTTATTTTGAAAAACTGGAATCGTCTAAGTGTAGTAGATCGGATTCTATCAAAGAAAGAGAAGAAAGAATCAAATAATTGGAATCAATAGTTGTGATGCATTCTTGTATTTGATCGAGAACCAAAGCCCTGGCTACAGAGGTGAGCGGGGTTTTGGTATATGGAATGATAAAACGTGCAACCTAGAAACGATAATAAATCAAAATTCTTTTTTTTTTCTTTTTTATTTTTAGAAAAGAAATCTTTTTTGAGTGATCATGTAATAACTTCTTTCTTCTCATTCAGTCAAGATATTACGCGAATGAACCTATTGCTCACTCTAATGAGTGAAATTGAAAGTAAAGTAAAAAAGTTTTATAAGTTTACTCTTCGCTCGAAAAGCGACAATAGATTCGATAGAATTCAAAACAAAAATAGATGAAATGTTCAAAAATGAAGTTACATGGCGCGGCCCTTATTACTTATATTAGTTTATCTAAGAGTTACTCAATGACTCAATGAATCGGTTGATTGAAATCGCAAGATGGATAGATATTACAGATGATGAATCGATTTCATTTTATATACCTGCCATTTTATCTTTGTTAGTACCGTCTATAATCATAGATGAATAACAAACTTTCAATTGAGCTTCTTCGTTATTTTTGCGTATCCTCTTATTTTGTTTTGAAAAAATGGAAACTTAGGTAAGTGCTTTAGAAACATATGTAGAAAAAAATAGATTTCATTTAGATCCTTTATGCTTACGATAACTAGTTATTTTGGTTTTCTACTAGCGGCTTTAACTATAACCTCCGCTCTATTTATTGGTTTAAGCAAGATACGACTTATTTAAAATGTCTATTTGAAATGAATTAGAAACCTTTCCACGCTATTCCATGTATTCTATAGTTACTTATAGCCTCAATTGTCAATTCTTGGTCATTGAGATTCATGCCAATTCGGATTAGTATTTAGGTATAAATATTACCTCTTTTTTTTCTTTCAAACAAATTGAAATGATTGAAGTTTTTCTATTTGGAATCGTCTTAGGTCTAATTCCTATTACTTTGGCTGGATTATTCGTAACTGCATACTTACAATACAGACGTGGTGATCAGTTGGATCTTTGATTAATATCTCTTTTTTTTTTATCGACCTCCTCTTTTTTTTTAATTTAATCCACAGGAGGTCAAATTCCTATTGCTGTGCAAAAGTTACTGAATCCATTTCAGTCTAATTTGATCTAAGAATAACAAAACCACGCTCTGTAGGATTTGAACCTACGACATTGGGTTTTGGAGACCCACGTTCTACCGAACTGAACTAAGAGCGCTTTCTTATATGAATAGATAAGACTGTAAAGAAAAGGATTACCCCATTTTTTTGGATGCATAGTATTATTGAAATACTATGCCCAATTGAAATCGATCTCAGACGCTCCCTCGTTACTGCTCCTTTGAGCAGTAATAGGTAGGGATGACAGGATTTGAACCCGTGACATTTTGTACCCAAAACAAACGCGCTACCAAGCTGCGCCACATCCCTTCCATTGCTCTACAGTGTCATTGTAGACAATTCCTCTCTTGTTTTCCACATCGTTATTTCCTCCGTTGATATACAAAATTTTCTGCCCATTTCGTCTTTTTTTTTGGTCTCATTTAACATATGAGAGTTAACATATATTAACATAACATAGAATAATACTAAATATATATATAATATAATAATACTAAATATAAATAATAATACTAAATATAAATAATAGCTAAATCTAAATTAGAGTATAATAGTAAGTATAATAGTAAAAGACTTCTATACATATAGAAAAACATAACATATAGTAACATATAATACTAGTAATAGTAAAATAAAAGACTTGTATACATATACAAAAATAAATGAGTATTTTTCGCAAATGCTCGGTAAGGGGGAGATACTTTTTTTCTGTTTTAAGAAAAGATAAAATCCTATTTGGATCGTTGTACAAAATGGAATATATTAAGATTATAGGAATCTTATGGATTACACGTACAACTATAAGTTGTCCTTAACTGCCGATTTTTGTATTACAATAAAAAAAAGGAGGTTTTTCGATGCGAGATTTAAAAACATATCTCTCTGTGGCACCAGTACTAAGTACGCTATGGTTCGGGGCTTTAGCAGGTCTATTGATAGAGATTAATCGTTTTTTTCCGGATGCGTTGACATTCCCCTTTTTTTCATTTTAGTTATTGAGATGGGAAGGAATGAAGAAGGTTAAAGATAGGATCAAATATCTGTGACTAACACTAACCCCTCTCCTCTTTTCTCTTTTTTCCCTTATAGAAATAAGGGAAAAAAGAAGACGGAGGAAAGGGAAAAAATAAGAGTGGATTCAACATAGGCGAGGTTCGGGTTCAATAAACAAAATGAATGTTAATAAAAAATAATAGAAAATCATAATAATAAATAATATAGGAATAATAGGAATAATAAAAATATAGGAATATAATATAGGAATATAGGAATGGGGGAGTAGAATAGAAAATGTGGGGTCTAGGTAAGGAAAGAGTATTCTACAAGATATTTAAATGAGAAATGAAATACTGTACTGTACTGTACTTCGATTTGAAATAGAGTTTCGAAATCTTTGTATTACTTATTATCTTATCTTTTTTTTTTTTTTATTTTATTTACTATCACCTTCATTTCAATTTACTATGTATTTTGAGCTTTCTTTTAGAATTCGATTTCAAGTTAGTAATTTCTATTTGTTTTCCTTCCTTTCTTCTTCTTCGTTTTGTAGACGAGTTGACTAAATCAAAAATCCAAAAAATCCAAAGGAGGTTCATGGCCAAGGGTAAAGATGTCCGAGTAACGGTGATTTTGGAATGTACCAGTTGTGTCCGAAACGAGGTTAATGGGGTATCAGGGGTATCAAGAGGCATTTCCAGATACATTACTCAAAAGAACCGTCACAATACGCCTAATCGATTAGAATTGAGAAAATTCTGTCCGCATTGTTACAAATATACAATTCATGGGGAGATAAAGAAATAGGGCGAACTTCATATTACCCTTTCATTTCAAGGAAGGTTAAAAAATAACATTATATATAACATATATATATATAACATATTTCAATACAAAATCAAAAAATCCTATACCCGTGACTTTCAAAATTCGAATTAAGAAATAGGATTTTCGAGATAAAGATAAGGAATAAACTAAAGCAAACTATGGATAAATCCAAACGACCCTTTCTTAAATCCAAGCGATCCTTTCGTAGACGTTTGCCCCCGATTCAATCAGGGCAGCGGATTGATTATAGAAATATGAGTTTAATTAGTCGCTTTATTAGTGAACAAGGCAAAATATTATCTAGACGAGTGAATAGATTAACCTTGAAACAACAACGATTAATTACTATTGCTATAAAACAAGCTCGTATTTTATCTTTGTTACCTTTTCTCAATAATGAGAAACAATTTCAAAGAAAGAAGTCGATCGCTAGAACTACTGGTCGTAGAACCAGAACCAGAACAAGAACCAGAAATAACTAGGCTTACTTTGGAATCATTATTTTAATGGAATCCAAATTAGAATCCGAACTCAAGGGCAGGTTGGTATTTTTCCGAGAATCCAGATTAGATTATCGGGTCGTAAGAAAAAAAAGAATTGGAGAAAGCTTTTTCTACTGAGCGTGTTCATTCGTTTTGACTATTTTAGCATATTTTTTTATCCCAGTAATTTCTACCCCGGAGTTCATTCTCCGGGAAACCCCGTTTAAATTATTCCGACGGACTTTTGATAACCCACTTCTTTTATTATCTCATTGGAAATCCTATAAAGACAATCCCTATTTAATATAGCCATTTGTGCAAGTATTTTACGATTAAGAAGCAACTGTTCTTTGTACAGATCGTGTATTAATCTACTATAATTATAGGATACCCCCCTTTCGCGAATTACTGCGTTTATCCGAGTGATCCACAAACGACGAAAAATTCTCTTTTGACTGCCCCGATCCCGATGAGCCGAAAACAAAGCTTTTATTGTCTGTTGAGTAATGGTTCGAGTCCGTTTTGAATGGGCCCCTCGAAAGCTTGATGCAAATAAACGCATTTTTGTTCTACGTCTACGAGCTATATATCCCCGGCTAATTCTAGTCATTGAATAGATGAAACTTCCACCGAATAACTAATTTTTTTTTCTTTTCTTTCAGTTATTCTTTTCCCCTTTCCTAATCTGTTAAGAACAAAGCGGATTTTTCCAATGTATAAAATAAAAATTCCAAGGGCTTTGGCTACTCTAACCTTCCTGACCGCGATTTTTTTTTTTTTTTAGGCATTTCAATTTTCAATGCGGGATTCAATGCGGGATAAAGTATATTGTGTTATAGGTGTCAAAAAAAAAAAATGGATAAAATAAAGAAATAGCGGGTTCCTTCGTTTCTATGGTGACTTCCTAAACGGTGAGGTCTTCTCTATACACCGGAGCCTTTACTTCAACTTCATTTAATCAACGTTATTGGTAACTTGTATAGTTCACCCCTTTTGGCTCTACCCATGAATTATCCAGCAATAGGCCTTTCACAACGAGATCTACCTATACAGTAACGGTATTTAATTATGAAACTTAGCTGGGTAGCTGACCCTCTTAGTCCGTTCTTGCCAAACCAAAGTAGGAGCATAATCTTTATGCTTTTTTTTAGTTAATTTTACTATTTACATTTAACATTTATTTCTATTTATTTAAAATGAAAAGTAAATTAAATAAATAAACAAAATTCAAATTCAATTCCAAATTAAATAAAATAAGTAAATAAGAAAGTAAATAAAAAAAAGTTTTCCTCCGCTTAATGGCTAACCATTTGCTACCAATGGAGAATTGCTTCTCATCTTAAATTGAGATTTGCACCAACGGAAACCATAAAATTTATCTACAATGTAGGAATGGGGGAGCTTTTTTTATTATTTTTTTTATTTTATATAGTGAATGGAGTCCCTTCTTACATTCTATACTATTCACCGGTACTGATCATTGATACTGGAAAGTTTTTTTCTTGCTTTTGTACCAGCCCATGGTATGATCTAAACGAGTCGCACATACACCCGAGTACATGTTCCTCGCCGTTGAGGGCATCCCCGAAGAGCGGGGGATTTCGTGACATTTCTGATTGGCTGTCTTGGATTTCTAATAAGTTGTTTAATAGTTGGCATGCTGAATTTATACATAATGGGCTGGTTTAGATTGATCCTAACCGGAGAATTCTGCATTTTATTAGAATAGCAAAATCGTAGATAAAATAGCAAATTACTTTTTTAGAAATCAAAATCCTGATCTTCCCCAAAATCCTGATCTTCCCCAAAATACTGATCTTCCTCTTCCTCTCTGACCGCTTCTACCAATTCTACCAATAAATCCTCACCGGCCACCACTTCTACCAAAAATTTCGCTAAATCCTCGTCTGCCTCTCGAAAGAAATCCGGATCTTCCCGTAAAACCTCAGCGCTCTCTCTGCGTCTGACCAAAAAATCACGATCTTCTCGTAAATCCTCATCACTGTCTCTCTCTCTGACCAAGAAATCTGGATCGTCCCGTAAATTATCATTTTCGTTCCTCCCCCGGACCAATAAATCCGGCTCTTCGGGTAAATCCCCATCTGCCCCCCTCTCTCTGGCCGAAAATTGTACGGGGACTCCTACAGAATCAACAAATCCCATCTCTCGTGTTGTTTCTGCGCACATAAACGTCTTGTTTTTCATCAACGTTTTTATACTCTCTTCGGGTCGACCTGTTAATTCCGAATAAAGAGCTATGAGGGTATGACGCCTTCTGATCAGCGCGCAATAGTCCATGTATCCATCCGTTGAACCGAAATCTTCAAGCTTACCCCTAGGTTCGTGGATCATTGCCCTGATGATATAACATAATAAAAACATAATAAAAAGTTCTTCTATCTCGCATGATGAAGCGAAGAGAAAAGAAAGATAAAGACTAATATAATAGGACAAAAGATAGAATTGAACAACCGTACGGGCATCTTTGATGCATTGCATATGCATACGGCTTTACAAAAAAATTGACCCTTACCCTCCAAGAAAGAGAAAGAAAGAGAAAAGTAAAATATACCAGACCCTGGTGGGTTAAAGTGGGTTAAATGATCAAATGGCCACCCTTCCTTTTTCTTTTGCAATAGTTAAAAACTACTATGATGGCTCCGTTGCCTTCTATTTTATTTTGGAATATATTTATTTATTAATATATTATATTCAATTATTTCTTAATATATTATATATTCATTTTTTTTGTTTGTGAGTCAGCAATCCCAAAGTTTCTTTTTGAGCCAATCAAAGAAAAAATCTTGTTTTTTTTTTTCGCACTCTTTGCATAACTGCATAACATAATAGAAATTTTTTTAAGAGCCTTCCGGTGTGAGCAAAAAAGGTTTGTGACGCTGAGCGGAGCTCCCGATAAATAAGAGAAAATCGGAAATACCCTTTCTCCCATACTACTCTCTCGATACATAATCTAATGTTTTGAAAAAACAATGCAAAATTTTATCATTATCATATCGAATTCGAAGTGCCATGCTATTTTTACTTAATATGTATTCATGTATTCATATTTCATAGGGCGAAGGCATAGTCTTCTTTTTTCTCTTAAATCATTGGCGCCAAGAGTGAGGGAATGCTAAACGTTTGGTAGATGTTCCTGAGGCCAAGACCAAAGATGCTACTGAAACGGACAGCCCGGCGTTTATTGTATGCGTATCTGGTTTTTTGTTGCCGTCTAGCGTTGGCGTTCGGAGGTAATCAGAAATACCTATTGCATAGTTTAGGTTACCGCCGGGAGAGTTTATATACAAAAATATATCCTTCTCCTTCACCTTCCTCTTCTCCTCCGCCGCCTTCTTCTTCTCCGCCTCGTCAACGTGAACGATATATATCAGCATACCTAGAACGCGGTTTGTGAGTTCAATATCCATTTTTCCTCCTAGAAAAACGACCCTTTCATGAAAAAGTCGGCTGCTTAGGCTACAATTGGAGCCCTTAGGAACCGTACACGCGTCTTTTGATGCATACGGTTCAAAAAAATTGTGAAAAAAAAAATCAATGTATGGATTCCAGTCCTCTTTCTTTTAGGTTCTTTCTAACTTCTAACGAAAGGGTTTGGCTTCTTCAATAAAAATCAAGACGGGTTTTTACTCTCTTTTTACTAGAAATGCAATTTTATATAAATAAAAAAAATCAAATAAAATCACTAAACTTATTGAATTAACTTCTCATTGATGTATTGTTTCATCGAGATTCAATCCTAATCGCGACGGTATTCTCTTGTTCCTGAGTGGGTCTCTTTCATCTTTTTAGGTTTATACTCTACTCCGGGTAAAGATTCGTCCAATTTGGATTTGCACATATAGGACAAGCACTCCCGCATTACCATTTCTTTTTGTTATGACTTTCTACTTTTTCACTTCACTTCTATCGCGTTTGGTCATTACCAGTTTAAGATCAACGCGGTTGAATCATTTCTGATAGAACTCATAATCTTGGGTTTTTCTAAACGGAGCCTGGATACTTCATTTTTTTTAGTCCGACCAAGACAACCATAAATTCTTCTAATTGATAATAGTAACATGAATCCTCCAAAAATGGATCTAATTGTACTTCGCGCTCCAAACTTTTGATGATTCAATGAATCTTTATTGGGCGAAACAGGGGATATCTCGATTGTGGGAGAGAACGGGGAAATCCCATATGACCCAATATATCTGACAAGCCGCACTACATGTCAACCCACTCATACTCATCCTCAGAAGGGTCAGTCTTTTTGTTCTTGTCGTCATTCTTTTTGTTCTTGTCGTCGTTCTTGTCGTCGTTGTCGTCGTTCTTGTCGTCGTTGTCGTTGTTGTTGTCGTCGTTGTCGTTGTTGTTGTCGTCGTCGTCGTCGTTGTTGTTGTCGTCGTCGTTGTTGTTGTCGTCGTCGTTGTTGTTGTCGTCGTCGTCGTTGACGTAGTTGCCGGTCTTCTTGTTGTTGTTGTTGTTGTCGTTGTTGTTCTTGCCGTCTCCGTTTACTTTTTTGTTTTTCCCTCCGGGCTTTTTCCAAAGTAGTTTTGGAACACCAACAGGCATCGGCATAGGCATAGGCATGAATTGAAAGAAAAAAAATTAAGTACTATATTTTACTTTGATGTGGAAACACGTAATTGGAAACGTAGTTTTACTTTGATGTGGAAACGTAACAATATGATTTTTTTGTCTTTCTAATTTAGAATAGTGGCTTTTATCTTTCGATTCGAAAAGGTCATAAAGAAAAACAGAACGAATAAAGTCAAATTATTACGAACAGGGCAGTGGATAAATATGTACGCATTCGCTCATACAAAATGGTATTAGTCCCCGTTGCGTATTGATACTTATCGAGTATAGAATAAATCTGCTTCTCTTTGGTCCTACGAAAAGAATTGTTCCTTTATTTTATTACCAACAGAATAGAACAAATATTAACCCCTGCTCTGAACTAATTCACCGAACGGGGTAGGTCCATAGGATAGTCATAGTAGAGTCTTTTCCAATGCAATAAAGTTACGTAGTGTTTATTTATCTTTGATAAAGGGGTATTTCCATGGGTTTGCCTTGGTATCGTGTTCATACCGTTGTATTGAATGATCCCGGCCGGTTACTTGCTGTTCATATAATGCATACAGCTCTGGTTGCCGGTTGGGCTGGTTCGATGGCTCTGTATGAATTAGCAGTTTTTGATCCTTCTGACCCTGTCCTTGATCCAATGTGGAGGCAGGGTATGTTCGTTATACCCTTCATGACTCGTTTAGGAATAACGAATTCGTGGAGCGGTTGGAGTATCGCAGGAGGGGCTGTAACGAATCCGGGTATTTGGAGTTACGAAGGTGTAGCTGGGGCACATATTGTATTTTCTGGGTTATGCTTTTTGGCAGCTATCTGGCATTGGGTATATTGGGATCTAGAAATTTTTTCTGATGAACGTACAGGGAAACCTTCTTTGGATTTGCCTAAGATCTTTGGAATTCATTTATTTCTTTCAGGTGTGGCTTGCTTTGGTTTTGGTGCATTTCATATAACCGGCTTGTATGGTCCTGGAATATGGGTGTCCGATCCGTATGGACTAACAGGAAAAGTACAACCCGTAGATCCAGCGTGGGGCGTGGAAGGTTTTGATCCTTTTGTTCCGGGAGGAATAGCCTCCCATCATATTGCAGCGGGGACGTTGGGCATATTAGCGGGTCTATTCCATCTTAGTGTCCGCCCCCCACAACGTCTATACAAGGGATTGCGTATGGGAAATATGGAAACCGTCCTTTCGAGTAGTATCGCTGCTGTCTTTTTTGCAGCTTTTGTTGTTGCCGGAACTATGTGGTATGGGTCAGCAACTACTCCGATCGAATTATTTGGGCCCACTCGTTATCAATGGGATCAGGGCTACTTTCAGCAAGAGATATATCGAAGAGTTAGTGCTGGGCTAGCAGAAAATCAAAGTTTATCAGAAGCCTGGTCTAAAATTCCTGAAAAATTAGCTTTTTATGATTACATCGGCAATAATCCGGCGAAAGGGGGATTATTCAGGGCGGGTTCGATGGATAGCGGAGATGGAATAGCAGTTGGCTGGTTAGGCCACCCCGTCTTTAGAGATAAGGAAGGACGTGAACTTTTTGTACGTCGTATGCCTACCTTTTTTGAAACATTTCCAGTCGTTTTGGTAGATGGCGACGGAATTGTTAGAGCAGATGTTCCTTTTCGAAGGGCAGAATCG